GGTAATACAAAAGTATGCAGACTATAAAAACGAGTTAAGGTAGATTGTCCCACACTAGAACTTCCGCGTAATAACTCTACCAAAGACGATCCTATTACAGGGATCGCTTCGGGTACGCCTGTTACAATTTTGACTGCCCAATAACCAATTTGGTCCCAAGGTAAGGAATAACCAGTTACACCAAAAGATGCGGTTAATACAGCCAAAACTACACCCGTAATCCAAGTTAATTCGCGAGGTTTTTTAAAACCACCTGTGAGATACACACGAAATACGTGTAGGATCATCATTAAGACCATCATACTTGCCGACCATCGATGAACTGATCGGATTAACCAACCAAAGTTAGCCTCAGTCATTATATATTGAACAGAAGCAAAAGCTTCAGTAACGGTCGGACGATAATAAAAAGTCATAGCAAATCCCGTTGCTACTTGGACTAAAAAACAAGTAAGTGTAATTCCTCCTAAACAATAAAATATATTCACATGAGGAGGAACGTATTTACTGGTTATATCATCGGCAATCGCCTGAATCTCAAGACGTTCTTCGAACCAATCATAGACTTTATTGAGATAGGTAAACCAACGGAACCCCCCTCTGAGAACCATATATGAGAATTTCATCTCGTACGGCTCAAACAAAAATACCCAAATACTGGTTGTAACGAAAACAGATATATGTAATAGAAAGTTTGAAACTTCTTTATTTAATCCTATGATTCTCATTTTCTTTGACGATAAGAAAAAATAGAAATCCGAAAGCTATTCTTTTTGGTTATAATGCCAAAATCTCAAGTCGGCTCACTCGTCTTTATCTTGATCTTTTCAGGCCTCTTGAATATTCTATTATTTACATCATTTTTTTTATTTTTGTGTAATGTGATTTTACTGCTGTCTTCTTTATTATTATTGAATTTGGATTATTGATAGGAATTCTCTTGTTAGGACCATATGAATCAATTAAAAAAAACATCAGATTCATACTATAACCACGATGATTCAGAAAAAAACCTTTAATCGAAGTCCAAAAATTCCCTGAGTAAGAACTGCTGGATCATCACTTATTCAATGAATAGATATAATGAAAAAATCCAAAGAAACGTTTGTCCTTTGATCAAAATAAAGGTAAGCTCCAGAAGTTTGAAAGGATGAAAATTCTTCCATTTATTTTTACAACTCTTTGAAAAGTTTTTTAAATCCGGTTGCGAGGTCTAAATATTTAGTATGAATCATAGTTCTAATATTTTTGAAATTTTCTATATTCTGTGCTCCAGATAGTAAAATAAATATCTGACGGGATAAAACCATCTCTATCAAGATGACAGATCCATTTTATGTTCTGTACTATCAATAGGATCAATTAAAACAAGTCACACACTCATATTCCGGAAATACAGAAACAAAGAAATTCCACGATCAAACTACCAAATCAAAATGGAATAAGCTAACAAACAATAAGAAACCTAAATGCTTCACTTTCCTTTCTATTGAAAAGATAATTACTCGATTCTCGTGAATCTAATTCATAGAAATTCCGTCCAGTAAAATGGACGAATTATAAATCTCCAAAATAATAGATAGAAATATCACAAATAGAGCCATTGCAACACCCATCAAAGGAGTAGTTCCCCACCCCGGAGCTACTTTACCATATTCTGAATTTAATGGTTTCAATAAATCCCCTACAAGAGTTCGTCTTGGACCAGATCTAGAATTATCCTCAACAGTTTGCGTAGCCATAAATACTATTTTTTATTCATTGAAATCTGTTGACTTTGTATACCATTCCGCTGTAAATATAAGGATCTTATCCTATAGATCTATTGTGGTCTTGAAACTTTATAATTAGAATAATGGAAACAGCAACCCTAATTGCCATCTCTATATCTGGTTTACTTGTAAGTTTTACTGGGTATGCCTTATATACTGCTTTTGGGCAACCCTCTCAACAACTAAGAGATCCATTCGAAGAACATGGGGACTAGTTGAAGTAATGAGCCCCCGATATGGGGGGCTCATTACTTCAATTAAGATAATCAAAAATTATTTCGTCTTTTTCGTTGGAACTTTAGGGGGTTCTCTAAAAAAGATAGCGAAAAAAATAATTCCTAAAGTCGAGACTAAGAGGAATGTATAAACCAATGCTTCCATAGATTTGATCGTGGTTTAAAATTATAGCTTTCATACCTGTTTATTGGGGCTCATTTCCCAGATAAAAAAAAGAAATAACAAGAGTAAATGCAATGATTCAAATCAAGATTTATCTAGTTCTCTATGTGAAATTCAAAATCATAACAAAAAGTCGAAAAGGAACAAAAGAATGTTCTATCAGACTACCTGTCTTCTTGTAGTTGGATCTCCAAGTTTTTGGAATGCCCCAAATTCTACTTGAGCATCTAAATCTGGGTCGATACCAGCAAAAACATCTCTGAACAAAGTTCTAGCACCATGCCAAATGTGCCCGAAAAAGAATAGTAGAGCAAATGAAGCATGTCCAAAAGTAAACCAACCCCTCGGACTGCTACGAAAAACACCATCTGATTTCAAAGTAGCACGATCTAATTCAAAAATTTCACCCAATTGAGCACGTCTAGCATATTTTTTCACAGTAGCGGGATCACTATAACTGACTCCATTAAGTTCGCCACCATAGAACTCAACAGTTACACCTACTTGTTCGACACTATATTTCGATTCTGCCCTTCGAAAAGGAACATCGGCTCTAACAATTCCGTCCCCGTCTACCAAAACAACAGGAAATGTTTCAAAAAAAGTAGGCATACGACGTACAAAAAGTTCACGCCCCTCTTTATCTCTAAAGACGGGATGTCCTAACCAACCGACGGCTATTCCATCTCCATTGTCCATTGAACCCGTTCTAAATAACCCCCCTTTTGCTGGATTATTGCCGATGTAATCATAAAAAGCTAATTTTTCGGGAATTTTAGACCAAGCTTCTGATAAACTTTGATTTTCGGCTAGTCCAGCACCAACTCTTCGATATATTTCTTGCTGGAAGTATCCCTGATCCCATTGATAACGAGTAGGACCAAATAATTCAATGGGGGTTGTTGCTGAACCATACCACATAGTTCCAGCAACGACAAAAGCTGCAAAAAAGACAGCAGCAATACTACTGGAAAGGACGGTTTCAATATTTCCCATACGTAATCCTTTATATAGACGTTGGGGCGGACGCACACTAAGATGGAAAAGACCCGCTAATATGCCCAATGTTCCTGCTGCAATATGATGAGAAGCTATTCCCCCCGGAACAAAAGGATCAAAACCTTCCACACCCCACGCGGGATTTACGGATTGTATCCTTCCAGTTAGTCCATAAGGATCAGACACCCATATTCCAGGACCATACAATCCTGTTACATGAAATGCGCCAAAACCAAAACAAGCCACCCCTGCAAGAAATAAATGAATTCCAAAAATTTTGGGCAAATCCAAAGAAGGTTTTCCAGTACGTTCATCACAAAAGATTTCTAGATCCCAATAAACCCAATGCCAAATAGCTGCTAAAAAGCACAAGCCCGAAAACACAATATGTGCCCCGGCCACACCTTCGTAACTCCAAATACCCGGATTCGTTATAGTCCCTCCTGTGATATTCCAACCGCCCCACGAATTGGTTATTCCTAAACGAGTCATGAAAGGTATAACGAACATACCCTGTCTCCACATTGGGTCAAGAACAGGGTCAGAGGGATCAAAAACTGCTAATTCATATAGAGCCATCGAACCGGCCCAACCAGCAACCAGAGCTGTGTGCATTATATGAACAGAAAGCAAACGGCCCGGATCATTTAATACAACAGTATGAACACGATACCAAGGTAAACCCATAAAAATACCCCTTAATATCAACAAAAAATAGACACTATGTAATTTTATTGCACTGGAAAAAATTAGACTATGGACTCTAGCCTTTCAGTAGATTATCTCAGAAAAAGGATTCAAATTTGTTCTAGTTTTTTAGTAATAATGGAACAATCATATTTGTAGAAATAAAAAAGAAACAGATTTATTCTATACCCGATAAGTAACAATACGCAATGGTGGGAAGACGAGAGGGGTTGACAATTTTCTCTATGAATATTTAAATAAGTAAATGCAGACATATTCGTTTATCACCCCAATGAACCATTCGTAACAACTTGACTTTATTTAGTATTTTTTTTTTATAAAAATGCAATATAATAAAAGTCAATCATTTTTAACACGATAAACTAACTCTTACGTTTCCACACTAAAGTGAGATATATGACTTTATTATTTCTCCATTTTATGCCCATTGGTGTTCCAAAAGTACCCTTTCGAAGCCCTGGGGAAGAAGATGCATCTTGGGTTGATATATAGTGCGACTTGTCAGATATAGTAGGTCATATGGGATTTCCCCGTTTTCTCCCCCGATCGAGATACCCTCTCTTTCACCCCCAAAAGAGAATGATTGAATCATAAAAAATTTGGAGCGTGAAGTGTAATGAAGTACAATTCTATTGATTTTTTGGTTTTTAGAGGGGATATCCAGATTATTATTCGAAATTTTGAATAATTTATGGTTGGCTTGGTTGGACCAATAAAATAAAGTACCCAGGTTCTGTTTCGAAAAAAAACCAATTGGTAATATATCTACGATCACCACTTCTATCATATCATATATTTTACAGAAAACGTTAAATAAGAAATTAAGAAAAGAAAGAAGTTATAACAAAAAGACATAGTATTGTAATATTTGTCCTATATGTGCAAATCCAAATCGGGCAGATCTTTACTCAGAGTAGAAAAGAAACCTAAAAGAATTGAAAAAGTCCATTCAGAAACAAGAAAATTACATTGTGATTGAGATTCGATCTCAATGAAAGCAATACATCAATGAGAAGTTAGTTCAATAAATTGAGTATATTATTATTTTTCTTTAAAAGTTCGAAGAAGTCCATTATGAAAAGAGAAAGAGGTTTAAAATCGACACATTGATTCCTTTTTGCTTATATGATTTTTGGTGAACTGTATGCATCAAAAGATGCATGTACGGCTCTTAAGGAAAAAAATGTAATCCTAATCAATCGACTTTATCGAGAAAGATTACTTTTTTTAGGTCAAGAGGTTGATAGTGAAATATCGAATCAACTTATTGGTCTTATGGTATATCTCAGTATAGAGGACGATAATAAAGATTTGTATCTGTTTATAAATTCTCCGGGGGGGTGGGTAATACCCGGAATAGCTATTTATGATACTATGCAATTTGTACAACCAGATGTACAAACAGTATGTATGGGATTAGCCGCTTCAATGGGATCCTTTATTTTGGCAGGAGGAGAAATTACCAAACGTCTAGCATTTCCTCACACTTGGCGCCAATGATTCTTTTATTTGAGAAATATATATATAAAGACTATACCTTCGCCATAAAAACATTTAATAAGTAATAATAGCATGGTATTTCGAATTCCATATGCAAATTTTTGTTTTTTAAACCATTCGATTATATATAGAAAGAGTAGTATGAAAAAGAGGGTATTTACAATTTTATCTGATCTATCAGGAACCTTGTTTAATTTTAGTGTCACAGACTTTTTTGTTTTTTCATACCAGAAAGCTTTTAACAATTTTGATTTTAATTAGAAGAAAACATAACATATGAAAAAAAAAGAAACTTTCGGATTGTTCAATAACAAAAAAAAATGAAAAAAAAAAAACAACGGAACCATCATAGTATTTGAAAATATATTCAAAAATAAAAAAAGAAAGTTGGTTATTGTATTGTTTATTATTTAAGGATCTGGATCCAAAAGACCCAGTAGATTTTTTACTTCTTTTTTCTTTGATGGAAGAAAAAAAGAAATTAATAAACGGATATAAAAATTCATAGAAGAAAAAATACTCTATACATAGAGGAAAAAAATGAATTGCATACGTGGAAAAGCCGTATGCATCAATACGCAGAAAATGCTTGTACGGTTATTGAATCTTATTTTTGCTCATTTCTTTTCTTATTTGTATTTATCCCTTTTACCTTTGTTTGGGGAATAAAGAAAATCTTTACCAATATAGGAGAAATCCTTATCAAAATCTTTATCAAGATAAGGGAAAGACTGATTAAGTTATATAATCAGGGTAATGATCCATCAACCCGCTAGTTCTTTTTATGAGGCACAAACGGGAGAATTTATCCTGGAAGCGGAAGAACTACTGAAACTGCGTGAAACTATCACAAAGGTTTATGTACAAAGAACGAGCAAACCTTTATGGGTTATATCCGAAGACATGGAAAGGGATGTTTTTATGTCAGCAGCAGAAGCCCAAACTCACGGAATTGTAGATCTTGTAGCAGTTTAATAAAAAATTAGTGGCAAGGATTATTCTAAAAAAATACAGGATTTGAAATTTCATTTTTTAAACCTCTTACTTTAATTTTAATATAATATCTCTATTAATTAACCTATTAATAGTAATAGAATATAAGTAATTCTGAATCATCGGGTTAGGATTGATCTAAACCTGCGCATTATATATATATACGACTTACCATGCCAACTATGAAACAACTTATTAGAAACACAAGACAGCCAATCCGAAACGTCACAAAATCCCCAGCTCTTCGGGGATGCCCTCAGCGCCGAGGAACGTGTACCAGGGTGTATGTGCGACTCGTTCAGATCATATACTAAGAAAAAACCAATTGAATTTTTTCAGTATTGGCGATCGGTGTGAATGGAGTTTTTCCATTCACACTATCTTAACTTAAAAAATAGATATATATATATATATATTATTATTAATATATATATTATTAATAATATATATATACATTCTTCTATCATGTATCAAATTTATGGTTTAGGTTGGTGCAAATCCAATAACCTTAATTTACAATTTAAGATGAGAAAGACTTTACCATTGGTAACAAATAGTTAAGTTACCCATTAAGCGGAGAAAATACTATTTCAATTAAAGAGAAATTATATTATGTCCTTAATTAATTTTGCAAGAACGGAATAAGAGGGTTAGCTACCCAGCAAATTTTCATACTTAAATACCGTTAATGTATAACTAGATTTCGTTGTGAAAACCTATTTACTAGATATTAAATGGGTAGAGCCAAAGAGTGTGAACTGTACAAGTTAACAATAAGATGCATTAAATGAATATAAAATGAAAAGAAAAAAGGCTCCGGTGTATAGTGAAGACCTGGTCGTTTATAAAAAAATCATAGAAACGGTGGAACCCACCATTTTTTTATCTATGTCCTATTTCATTTACTATTACTATGTTTTTTGATACCTAGTATCAATACAATTTCTTATTTTGAGGTTCAATATTTAGAAAAAAATGGTGGTTGGGGAGGTTATAGTAGCAAGAGCCATTGGAATTTTTTTTTTATACATTGGAAGAATCCATTTTTGTTATTAATAGACTAGGAAGAAGAAAAGAATAACTGAAAGAAAAAAAGAAAATTGTTATTCATCAAAGTCTCATTTATTCAATGACCAGAATTAAACGAGGATATATAGCTCGGAAACGGAGGACAAAAATTCGTTTATTTACATCAAGCTTTCGCGGAGCTCATTCAAGACTTACTCGAACTATTACTCAACAGAAAATTAAAGCTTTGGTTTCGGCTCATCGGGATAGAGATAGGAAAAAAAGAGATTTTCGTGGTTTATGGATTAGTCGAATAAATGCAGTAATTCGCGAGAATCAAAAAGTATATTATATTTATAATAATTTAATATGTAATCTATACACGAGGCAATTGCTTCTTAATCGTAAAATAGTTGCACAAATAGCTATATTAAAAGAGAATTGTCTTTTTATGATTGCCAACGATATCATAAAAACCAAAAATCCCCGGAGACTGTACTTCGGGAAGGTATAGAATCCAAATTTCTTTATTTTAATAGCTGCTTTATCATATGAATTTTTATCATATGATAAAGCTATCAAAATAAACAACCACGCTTAATAAAAAAAATTATTCTTCGTCACCGATTATCTTCTTTCTTACAACATAACAACCCAAATTGAATTGTCATAATTTTCGAATAAAACATCAATCCATGTTTAATTGGAATCTAAATTCAAATTGGATTTCGAATTATTAATTTCTATTTTTTTTTTTTAAAGTAGTAGTTCTAGCGGTCGACTCGCTTTTTTCAAATTGTTTTTCATTATTAAGAAAAGGTAACGAAGATAAAATACGAGCTTGTTTTATAGCAATCGTAATTAATCGTTGTTGTTTTAAGGTCAATCTATTTACGCGTCTAGATAATATTTTTCCCTGTTCACTAATAAATCGACTAATTAAACCCATGTTTTTATAATCAATTAGGTCCCCCGATTGGATCGGGGGCAAACGCCTACGAAAAGATCTCTTGGATTTAAGAAAGAGTCGTTTAGATTTTTCCATGGTTTTATTCCTATTCCAAAAATAACATTTATTACAAGAAAGTCTTTTTTTTTATTCTTACTTTTTTTAATATATGTTGTTATATAATGATATGTATATAATTCAACTATAAATTTATAGAATATATAGTTGAAAAATAGATCATTTTACATGTTATGTTCTTTGGTTGGAAGGGTAACACACAAGTGATCCATTTTCTCTATTTCTTTATTTCTGCATGAATTATGTGTTTGCAACAACGGGGACAGAATTTTCTCAATTCCAACCGACTAGGCGTATTGTGTCGATTCTTTTGAGTAATATATCTAGAAATACCCGTTGATTCCTTATTAACACTCTTTTGATCACAACCGGTACACTCCAAAATAACAGTTACTCGGATATCTTTACCCTTGGCCATGAACCTCCTTTGGGTTTTTAATTCACTTAACTTTTCTATTTTCGGATTCGAATCTAAGAAAAAGAACGAAAAAAAAAAGAAATGAATTATTCGAAATAAAATTCTGAAAGATTTGACTCCAATTAATATTAATATAGTAAATATAGTACAAAAATAATACAATGATTTGGAACTATATTTCGTTTCGAATTGCAAATTGCAATTAAAGTCTTTTTTTTGATATTGTTGCCCCACCCTAGCCATTCCCTGCTTTCACTCTATTATTAATAGAAATGGAATTGAATTTTTAATTCAATTCCATTGAAGCCTGGACCAGATCTCGAGTTTCACTCCTAATTTAAATGAGTCCCAATTAACCCTTATTCTATTACAATTCTAAAAAAGAAGAAATAGAAATAAAGAAGAGGAGATTAATTACATATATTTAATTGGATCTATAATCTTCTTCATCCCTTCCCGTGTCAATAACTAGAATGAAAAAAAGGGGAATATCAATGCATCTGGAAAAAAACGATTGATCTCTATCAAGAGACCCGCCAAAGCCCCGAACCATAGAGTACTTACTACCGGTGCCACGGAAAGATATGTTTTTAGATCTCGCATTTCAAATCCTCCTTTTTTTTTAAGTATTTTTTTTTATTCTATAAATATTATTCTATATATATATTATTTCTTTTAATTTAATATTCTTTTCTTTTTCATATTCTTTTCATATTCTTTTTCATATTCTATTGTATATTATAGTATAGGAAACTCAAAAAAATGGCAGAATAATATATATCAACAGAGAAAAGAAAAATGTGGAAAACAAGACAAAGATTCTTTACAATAACACTAGAAACAAATGGAAAAGGGATGTAGCGCAGCTTGGTAGCGCGTTTGTTTTGGGTACAAAATGTCACAGGTTCAAATCCTGTCATCCCTATCCCTAACTATTACTTATCATATGATATTCCTTATTATATGAGCAATAAAGCGGGACCAATTGAAGACGAATTCCAATTGGACATACATACCGAATATCTATATGTATATATTAATATATTGATATATTTATTATAGTATATGCATGCAAGATGTATTGGGATCATATAAAATAATTTATGAAAACAAAGCGCTCTTAGTTCAGTTCGGTAGAACGCGGGTCTCCAAAACCCGATGTCGTAGGTTCGAATC